GTTGTTTCGGACCATAGATCGAGCCAAGGGTCACAACTTCTTCTACTCATCCTGTATATTGTCCTTTTCATTCCGTGTTGCATTAGAAACTTATTATTATACGAGATTATACGAAAATGAATCCTTCCTAGGAGGGAACAAATATTTATCTTTTCGATGAGAGTTTGTACACAACATGGGAGAAACCTATCTTCTATTTATAATAATTGAAGAAAAGGTTCCATCATATATAGTGAATTGATACTCCCGATTCCCACAAAATCATCTCTTTCGTTCAATAGTTACTCGTTATTAGTTAATAATCCTAGTGATTGGATCTATATGCGTATTCCGATAGGAAATGAAATAGTAAAATGATTTTTCGTCGAATGACTATTCATTTATTGTATTTTCAAATAGGGGGCAGGAAGGATCTATGGGAAAATGGTGGTTCAATTCAATGTTGTCTAACGAGGAGTTAGAACACAGGTGTGGGCTAGGTAAATCAATGGACAGTCTTGGTCGTCCTGTTGGAAATACCAGTGGAAGTGAAGATCCCATTCTAAATGATACGAATAAAAACAATCATAATCATGGTTGGCGCGAAAGTAATAGTTGCAGTAATGTTGATCATTTTTTCGGTGTCAGGGACATTTGGAGTTTCATCTCTGATGACACTTTTTTAGTTAGGGATAGTAATGGTAACAGTTATTCCGTATATTTTGATATTGAAAATCGGGTTTTTGAGATTGACAATGATAGTTCTTTTCTGAGTGAACTAGAAACTGCTTTTTCTAGTTATCTGAATAGCGGGTCTAAGAGTGACAATCGCTACTATGATCATTATATGTATGATACTACGTATAGTTGGAATAATCACATTAATAGTTGCATTGATAGTTATCTTCGTTCTGAAATCAGTATTGATAAGTACATTTCGAGTGGTAGCGACAATCACATTTACAGTTATATTTATAGTTACATTTGTAGTGGCGAAAGTGTAAGTGATAGTGACAGGGGGAGTTCTAGTATAAGAACTGGCGGTAATGGCAGTGATTTCAATATAAGAGGAAGATCTAATGATTTCGATGGAAATAAAAAATACAGACATTTATGGGTTCAATGCGAAAATTGTTATGGATTAAATTATAAGAAATTTTTTAGGTCAAAAATGAATATTTGTGAACAATGTGGATATCATTTGAAAATGGGTAGTTCAGATAGAATCGAACTTTCGGTTGATTCGGGCACTTGGGATCCTATGGACGAAGACATGGTCTCTATTGACCCCATTGAATTTCACTCGGAAGAGGAACCTTATAGAGATCGTATCAATTCGTATCAAAGAAAGACAGGTTTAACTGAGGCTGTTCAAACAGGCATAGGTCAACTAAATGGGATTCCCATAGCCATTGGGGTTATGGATTTTCAGTTCATGGGGGGTAGTATGGGATCCGTAGTAGGCGAGAAAATCACCCGGTTGATCGAATATGCTGCTAATAGATCTCTACCTGTTATTATGGTGTGTGCTTCTGGAGGAGCACGCATGCAAGAAGGAAGTTTGAGTTTGATGCAAATGGCTAAAATATCTTCCGCTTTATATGATTATCAATTCAATAAAAAATTATTCTATGTATCAATCCTTACATCTCCTACAACCGGCGGAGTAACGGCCAGTTTTGGTATGTTGGGAGATATTATTATTGCTGAACCCAATGCCTACATTGCATTTGCGGGGAAAAGAGTAATTGAACAAACATTGAATAAGACAGTACCTGACGGTTCACAAGCAGCTGAGTATTTATTCCATAAGGGCTTATTTGATCCAATCGTACCACGTAATCCTTTAAAAGGTGTTCTGAGTGAATTATTTCAGCTACACGGTTTCTTTCCCTTGAATCAAAATTCAAGTAGAGCGCTAGGCTCAGTTATTTGTAGCGAACTTTAGTTCATAGGAATCAAAGTCAAAATAAGAAGAGTGGAGTTTTCTTTGGTAACATAAGTTCTATAGGAAGTTTCGGATAATTACTTTTTTTGATGCAGATTTTTTATCCTACCCCTATTCATGATTAATAATCAGGAACCCCCTATCAGGAGGAAAAGAGTGAATTCTTCCTTCCGCGGAATGGAATTGGGAAAAAAATCAAAAGAATTTCATGTTCCCTTCTTTCATATTAATATATATCGTATTAATATATATAGAATAATTCAAATCTATAAGGGAAGTGTTGCATATTTTTATATCTCCCGAGGACCTACACTTTTGACTATGAATTCCTGTTGGATCGGATTCTAACAAATCCTTAGGAAACTCGCAAGAAACTCTTTATTAGAAGATAAGGGCGGTAGAACAAGAATAATAAAGCGGATTATCATCCATCTATTTCTTGTAGAAAGGTGAATAGATACACTTATTTAGCTCTACATTCCTTGCACTTATTATATACTTAATAATACTTATAATAGATATACTTATCATAAGATAAGATATCTTTATAACAGGTACAAATATTAAATCGAGGCACCCGTTCTATGACAGATTTCAATTTACCCTCTATTTTTGTGCCTTTAGTGGGCTTAGTGTTTCCAGCAATTGCAATGGCTTCTTTATCTCTTCATGTTCAAAAAAACAAGATTGTTTAGACCTGATAGGACAAAATTTCATCAATTTATTTCAACACTTGGACTTGGATCATAATAGGGATATCCATTTAGTGGAATATGATACGACATGTGGCTCCCTCCGGGCACAAATAAAAAAGTGATTATACATGCGGATACATTATATATGGATAAATGCATGTATATGGGGGGATAGCTGTTTTAAAATGGATCAGAGCGGATATCTGAAATAGAAAGTTAACGTATCTATATTATGTAGATATACATAGTGGTGGTATTATACGAAGGGGATGTTATTATTTTATATCTAACCAATTCGATGAATTACTCCTAATAGTTCGCGTCATAATAGTGCTAGTTGATGAGAGTTACTTCGGGAGCAAAATAAAAAAAGTAAAATCAAATTCATTTGGCTTATTCTCTTCTCTCAATTCCAATAGGATGCAACTGGATCTAGTATGAACTATCGATCAGAACGTATATGGATAGAACTTATAACGGGGTCTCGAAAAACAAGTAATTTCTGCTGGGCCTGTATCCTTTTTTTAGGTTCACTAGGATTCTTATTGGTTGGAACTTCCAGTTATCTTGGTAGGAATCTGATATCTTTATTCCCGTCTCAGCAAATCCTTTTTTTTCCCCAAGGAATCGTGATGTCTTTCTATGGGATCGCAGGTCTGTTCATTAGTTCCTATTTGTGGTGCACAATTTCGTGGAATGTAGGTAGCGGTTATGATCGATTCGATAGAAAAGAAGGAATAGTGTGTATTTTTCGTTGGGGATTTCCTGGAATAAATCGTCGCATCTTCCTTCGATTCCTTATGAGAGAGATTCAATCGATCAGAATGGAAGTTAAAGAGGGTCTTTATCCTCGACGTGTCCTTTATATGGAAATCAGAGGCCAGGGCGCCATTCCCTTGACCCGTACTGACGAAAATTTTACTCCACGAGAAATTGAACAAAAAGCTGCTGAATTGGCCTATTTCTTGCGCGTGCCAATTGAAGTATTTTGAAATGAAGGGAATGAATGCTTTCTCAGCATGAGGGAAGGGACCCAGGAACCCCATTTTAAATATAACTGAAGCTTCTTCGGAACGTTCATTCGAGCAAAACATGTTAGATTCTATTTCCCCCGTTTCGTTGGTAATCCTTCTGTGGCCCATAGAATAAAGCAGGCGGACGTATACGATACGGAACAACCATAATAAGAAGCAATTTTGATCGACCAAAACTCCTTTTTCTGCATATAGAACTCAATTCTACTAGTAACAAGTCTAATAAGTATGTATTCATCACACATATCAGAGCATTTCGGAATACATAATTTCTCTTTTTAGGGCCAATACTTTGGATTAATACATTAGATACAGATGTATCATATCTCGTTAATTATCTTTCTTTTGTCAATCGATGTTTCTTTTTTGATCCTTTCTTTAGCTCCTGGATAACCAAACGTTTAGATCTCTCATAACTATCCAATTTCTCTCTCGTTTTGTCACCTATTTCGGATTTCATCATTAATATTTTTCAGAAATATCCCCTCAATTATTCCTGGGTCGTGGGTAGCCAGTGAAAATTTCGAAAAAATAATTGAGGGGAGTTCTTTCGTCTCGAAATCAAAATAATATTCATTATTTCAAGCGGTTCTTTTGGGCATTCATCGAAAGAACAAATGAAGATAGAATTGGTTCGAATTTGACCAACTGAGATATCTGGGAAAAGTATTTGATTATTTCTTCATTCGAAACGGGCCCTTATTCTATTTCTATTTCTATATTCTTTCTAGATCCAAGGACTAAACAATTCAAAAAAAAAAAGGAATAGATCCATAGGTTCCATACCTTGTTATAGAACTCATGCTTCATAGAAATATCGGATCAGATAGAGTCGGCGAATGAAGCGGGTTCATTAACAATTCACAGATGAAAAGTGTCAAAAAAGAAAGCATTGACTCCCCTCCCGTATCTTGCATCTATAGTCTTTTTGCCCTGGTGGATCTCTCTCTCATTTAATAAAAGTCTGGAACCTTGGGTTACTAATTGGTGGAATACCGGACAATCCGAAACTTTTTTGAATGATATTCAAGAAAAGAACGTTCTAGAAAGATTCATAGAATTAGAACAACTATTCCTGTTGGATGAAATGATAAAAGAGTACCCGGAGACACAGATACAAAAGCTTCGTATAGGAATCCACAAAGAGACGATGCAATTGGTCAAAATGCACAACGAAGATCATATCCATATCATTTTGGATTTCTCGACAAATATAATCTGTTTTGCTATTCTAAGTGGTTATTCTATTCTGGGTAATGAAGAACTTGTCATTCTGAATTCTTGGGTTCAGGAATTCCTCTATAACTTAAGCGACACAATAAAGGCTTTTTCTATTCTTTTATTAACTGATTTATGTATCGGATTCCACTCACCCCGGGGGTGGGAACTAATGATTGGTTCGGTCTACAAAGATTTTGGATTTGCTCATAACGATCAAATTATATCTGGTCTTGTTTCCACTTTTCCAGTCATTCTAGATACAATTTTGAAATATTGGATCTTCCATTATTTAAATCGTGTATCTCCTTCACTTGTAGTGATTTATCATTCAATGAATGAATGAAGAACTCATTTGATCTGCTGATATCAATCAAATCGTGATGCTACTTCGTACATAAACAAACCGTTTTGAAGCTTACTCACTCTTTATACTTCTACCCGCCCAGGGGATTCCTACTATACTTCAGTACAATTATTCCAGTACAATGGCAGAATCATGGATAGGGAACTATGCTAGCTACCTACCTAATTTATTGTAGAAATTTCCGGGATCAATTATTGGACCATGCAAAATAGAAATACCTTTTCCTGGGTAAAGAAAGAGATGACTCGATTCATTTCCGTATTGATCATGATATATGTAATAACTCGGACATCTATTTCAAATGCATATCCTATTTTTGCGCAGCAGGGTTATGAAAATCCACGAGAAGCAACCGGGCGTATTGTATGTGCCAATTGCCATTTAGCTAATAAGCCCGTGGATATTGAGGTTCCACAAGCTGTGCTTCCTGATACTGTATTTGAAGCAGTTGTTAGAATCCCTTATGATATGCAACTGAAACAAGTTCTTGCTAATGGTAAAAAGGGGGCTTTGAATGTGGGGGCTGTCCTTATTTTACCCGAGGGATTCGAATTAGCTCCCCCCGATCGTATTTCTCCCGAGCTGAAAGAAAAGATGGGCAATCTGTCTTTTCAGAGCTATCGCCCCACTAAAAGAAATATTCTTGTAGTGGGTCCTGTTCCTGGTCAGAAATATAGTGAAATCGTCTTTCCCATTCTTTCTCCGGACCCTTCTACTAAGAAAGACGTTCACTTCTTAAAATATCCCATATACGTAGGCGGGAACAGGGGAAGGGGTCAGATTTATCCCGACGGGAGCAAGAGTAACAATACAGTCTATAATGCTACAGCAGCAGGTATAGTAAGCAGAATAGTACGTAAAGAAAAAGGGGGATATGAAATAAGCATAGCCGATGCATCGGATGGACACCAAGTGGTTGATATTATACCTCCAGGACCAGAACTTCTTGTTTCAGAGGGTGAATCCATCAAGCTTGATCAGCCATTAACGAGTAATCCCAATGTGGGTGGATTTGGTCAGGGAGATGCAGAAATAGTACTTCAAGATCCATTACGTGTCCAAGGTTTGTTGTTCTTCTTGGCATCTGTTATCCTAGCACAAATCTTTTTGGTTCTCAAAAAGAAACAGTTTGAGAAGGTTCAATTGTCCGAAATGAATTTCTAGATCCACGGATTCATCAAGTTGGTAAATAAGGGCCGAATTATTGTTGATCAATGCAATTATGTATGATCCAAAAAAATATGGAAAGCCCCTTAGTCTTGCTTTGTTTATACTGCTTTTCTGCGAGATGCCGGGAATTGCTTGTATCCCATTCCTAGTAATAGTATGTATATTGCGAAGAAGACTACTTGACCCCCCCCCCCCTTTTTTTTTTTTCAATCCAAATTGGAGCGGTGTGACGCTTCTTATTGCCAGATTGTAAATGCCATGGAATGCATCAATAGTTTTTTCTATCTAATAGAATCGAATTCTAATAGACAATAGGCGGCATAACATTAAGTAGGAAGAGAATACGCGGCAAGGGATAAATGAAAGAATGATTCTGGGAGGGATTACTTGTCTTCCTAATTTTCGACACAAGAAAAGGAATTTTCTTGTGTCGAAATAATAATGATTCTTGATCTTGTTCGTCAAAGATTACTGTTTTCTTTTCCAGGTCTATTGGAACCTCTTTCTTTAGATTCATAAGAAGTGGCGGACAAACAAAAAAGGGGGATGGCTTAGTAAACAAATAGAACTTCTTCAACGAACTTATAAAATTTCAAGTAAAAAAAAATTAAATTTTAAGATGAGATAATAAATAAGGATTTGGATATGTGGAAAAATCCAAGATTTTCCCCTTTCAACCGGAACATTAAGAGTCTTTTTTGACTTGATGAAATTTTATTTTTATAGAATAGAGTAGAGTAAGGTTCAATTAAATTAGTATAGAAATGGTTTGCAGGATGTCTCATCTGTAGAAATCCTGTGTCATCCAAAAAATCAATTGATTCCTTCTTTCTTCTTGTTTCGGAAGGGGCCCTCATACTATGGCGGAACAGATACTATGAATCAATCAAGGGATTCCATTTTTCAAAAACATCATCAGAAACAAAGCATCCTTTTATCATTTCTATGAATCTAATATTATGATTATGTTGACTGGATGAATTTCCAACTTTTTTTATGTTATGGAATAGATCAAACAAAGCCTTACCCGAAGAGTAAGAACTCAATAGGACCTTACCCCCCGAATCAGACAAAGAGGGGTAAGGTCCT